AGGGAGAGGATTCCTTTTCCTGACACCTGACAGAGTTGGAAGCTCTTATAACTTAAGAAATTTCTAATTTTTGTATTTGTTTTTGTATTTGGAAGGGGTGGACGATACCCTTTCAACATTCTTTAATTTCAAAGGGGCAGTTTCAATCATGGAAAAGTTTAATAAGTAGGAAAAAGCCGGCTATCGGAATCGAACCGATGACCATCGCATTACAAATGCGATGCTCTAACCTCTGAGCTAAGCGGGCTCACATAGGATTCATTTTCTATGCATAGTAATTCAATAAAATAACAATACACTAAAGTATTGGTATCTTATTTACTAATTAATATTTCTTATCTAATCAGAATCCAATCCTAGATAAAAGAATAGAATATCAAATTTTAACTCAAATTTAACTAATTAAAAAAAATCAAAAAAATTGTTAATATTATATAACATAACGATTAATAGAATGATCCAAAACATAGAAGTTGAATTTCTTTATCACGAATAAATTAATAATATTAACAATTTTTTAATAGAGATTATTTTGAGATTATTTTTTTATATATTATCTAGGAATAATTCGTTATAACGAATGAGGCATTCTTCCGCTTTCATTCATTTCATTCATAAGGATATAAGTAGTAAATGCGGAAATTAGGACGACAAAAAAAATCGACCGTTCAAGTATGCAAAAGGTTACGGGAAGAGTGACAGGTAGATATATATATATCTATCTTATATATATCAATATATATTGAATTGTGGATACAGAAAGGATAAAATCCTATTTAGTTTTAGTTGTACCAACTAAGGGTTTCCTAGAGAGGATTGGTAAGAAATCAAAGAAGAGAAAACACTTTCACTCAACGGTTCCAGTAGAAATCAAAAAAGGAAAGGGCGGAGCGACCTCACAATAAACTACTAATCTAAAAACAAAAAGAGGGGGATATGGCGAAATTGGTAGACGCTACGGACTTAATTGGATTGAGCCTTGGTATGGAAACCTACTAAGTGATAATTTTCAAATTCAGAGAAACCCTGGAATTAATAAAAAGGGCAATCCTGAGCCAAATCCTATTTTTCGAAAAAGCAAAAAGAAAGGCTTAGAAAGAAATAAAGGATAGGTGCAGAGACTCAACGGAAGCTGTTCTAACAAATGGAGTTGGTTGCGTTGGTAAAGAAACCTTTCTACCAAAAATCCCAAAAGGATGAAGAAGAGGGGTATATACAGACTGTATCAAACGATTCACCCACAGCCTGTAGATCTTTTCACGAACGGATTAATCGGACGAGAATAAAGAGAGAGTCCCGTTCTGCATGTCAATGCCGACAACAATGAAATTTATAGTAAGAGGAAAATCCGTCGACTTTAAAAATCGTGAGGGTTCAAGTCCCTCTATCCCCAAAAAGCCTATTTTTCTTCCCCGACCCTTTTGCCTATCCCCTTTTATTTTCTTACGGGTTGAAAATTCCTGATGCACCCGCCCTATTCTATATTCTATTTGTCTATATTCTATTTGATTCGTTTAGTTTTTAGTTTATAAATAGATCTGGGGAGAAATGCCTTTCTCTTATTACATGTTATATATATATGAGAATATATCAAAATGAACATCTTTGAGAAAAAACCCCGTGCGTACTGTTAATTGACAAAGACCCCATCCTCTAATAAAATTAAGGGTGCTGCATTGGGACTGGTCGGGATAGCTCAGCTGGTAGAGCAGAGGACTGAAAATCCTCGTGTCACCAGTTCAAATCTGGTTCCTGGCACATGATTAAATTGGTCGAGTTTCTTTAAATTAATTGATATGAATCGACATCCATATTCATTTATACTATAGTTTAAATTAGAGTATAGTTTAAATAATAATCCATAGTTTGATTCATCTTGCCGAGATATACCCCATCTATTTTTTTTATCTATTTTATATTTATAGATGGGTTGAATTTAATATTTAATAGACAAGATTCAGTTCAGATCCAAATAAAGAGAATTCCATACCCTTTCATTTCTTTGTATTTTCTTTCATATTTTATTTATTCATTCCTATCTACATAACTTTCTAAAACCTTCTAAGTAATGTGCGTCGTACAAAACGACGTAAAACTTTCTGATGGAGAACTCCTTTTGTTCATCCTATTGTTTCGGCTCTTATGAAATAAGTATCTTCCAAACCAAATAACTGGGATGCGAGAATCAATGAATTCCTAATTCTCTTTTTTATTGTCTTTTTTTTTTGCCAGCCTATCGAGAATTCCCAAAAGAATTCCAAAATAGAAATGAGACTTCCATTATTCTAGTTAATTTAGAACAGAACGTACAATCTTTGAATATTTGAAATTTTAGAATAAGCGGAAAATTTTTCTTAGTATTCAATGAGCATCTTGAATTTCATAAAAATGGGGGGAAATATAATCCTTACGTAAGGGCCATCCTATCCAACTTTCCGGCATTAAGATACGTTTCAAGCGTGGATGAGTATCATAAAAGATTCCCAGCATATCAAAAGAT